TGAGAGATATTTTGTTCCACCACAGAAAATTTTTTGATTCTTGCCTTTCAAAGAATTTCCACGATACATCAGAACAATCATTTATAGGTATAGGATTTAATGATTCCTAAAAGCGGATTTAGCCTTTTATTTGAAAACATTTGATTTCATTTAGTAATAGTAAAAATGATAATAATGAATAGAAAAGGAATAATGTAATGGCTTAGGTCGTAAATCTACGGCCAATTTGCGGTAGAAGAGAAGGTTCCATCGGAACAATTATTTATTTTAGGATACCCTCGTCTCTTTTTTTTTTTTAGGAGGGGGGGTGTGGGGAGAAATGACAAAAAGATATTGGAACATCGATTTGGAAGAGATGATGAAGGCCGGAGTTCATTTTGGACATGGTACTAGGAAATGGAATCCTAAAATGGCCCCTTATATTTCTGCAAAGCGTAAAGGTATTCATATTATAAATCTTACTAGAACCGCTCGTTTTTTATCAGAAGCCTGTGATTTGGTTTTTGATGCAGCAAGTAAGGGAAAACAATTCTTAATCGTTGGCACTAAAAATAAAGCAGCTGACCTAGTAGCATGGGCTGCAATAAGGGCTCGGTGTCATTATGTTAATAAAAAATGGCTTGGCGGTATGTTAACGAATTGGTCCACTACAGAAACGAGACTTCATAAGTTTAGAGACTTGAGAACAGAACAAAAAACAGGGAGACTCCATCGTCTTCCGAAAAGAGATGCGGCCGTGTTGAAAAGACAATTATCTCACTTGCAAACATATCTGGGCGGGATTAAATATATGACGGGGTTACCAGATATTGTAATCATCATTGATCAACACGAAGAATATACGGCCCTTCAAGAATGTATCACTTTGGGAATTCCAACAATTTGTTTAATCGATACAAATTGTGACCCCGATCTTGCAGATATTTCGATTCCAGCCAACGATGACGCTATATCTTCAATTCGATTAATTCTTAACAAATTAGTATTCGCAATTCGTGAAGGGCGTTCTAGTTTAATAATAAGATAAAAAACTTAACTTACTTTATAAATTTCATAGAGTTTTGTAATAAGTTACTATTTATGAATCTCAGATACTCTTTTTGGATCTCAAAAAAGAGATAAAAAACTGGGGATATTATGTGATTCGTTGTATTCAAGAATTTAATTGGTATTATAAATATATATGGGATTCAAGTAGTCACGTAGAGAAAGAGACGTTTGAATCAAAATAATTTTCTTTAAAGCTATATTTTTTTAAGAGGGCAATATGAATGTTCTATCCTGTTCTATCAACACACTAAAGGGGTTATACGATATTTCTGGTGTGGAAGTAGGCCAACATTTCTATTGGAAAATAGGAGGTTTTCAAGTCCACGGCCAAGTACTTATTACTTCTTGGGTTGTAATTGCTATCTTATTGGGTTCAGCTACTCTAACTGTTCGGAACCCACAAACCATTCCGACCGGTGGTCAGAATTTCTTCGAATATGTACTTGAATTCATTCGAGATGTGAGTAAAACTCAAATTGGAGAAGAATATGGCCCCTGGGTTCCTTTTATTGGAACAATGTTTCTATTTATTTTTGTTTCTAATTGGTCAGGAGCGCTTTTACCTTGGAAAATCATACAATTACCTCATGGGGAGTTAGCCGCACCCACGAATGATATAAATACTACTGTTGCTTTGGCTTTACTCACGTCAGTGGCATATTTCTATGCGGGTCTTACCAAAAAGGGATTGGGTTATTTCGGGAAATATATTCAACCAACCCCAATCCTTTTACCCATTAACATCTTAGAAGATTTCACAAAGCCTTTATCGCTTAGTTTTCGACTTTTCGGAAATATATTAGCTGATGAATTAGTAGTTGTTGTTCTTGTTTCTTTAGTACCTTTAGTGGTTCCTATACCTGTCATGTTCCTTGGATTATTTACAAGTGGTATTCAAGCTCTGATTTTTGCAACTTTAGCCGCGGCTTATATAGGGGAATCCATGGAGGGCCATCATTGACTAGTTTTTGAAAGATTCTTTTTTAGCTTATCCCAAGGTAATGTATGCGTGGCTCAAAAAAAATATAATCTAATTAGGAAATATAAATATACAACTCACTATATAGAATCTAGAGTAATAGCCCCAAAGATATTAGAGTAGAGAGAGTTGTAAAAAAAAAGGGGAAAGAGATCTAAAAGATCTTTTTCCTAAAATTCTTGGTTGATCCACTTATATTATACCATTCTCTCCTGAATAGATATTCATTTTATATTGCTGGTCGGCCAATCCTAATATTTCCTATTCGGAATCAGAATTTGAATAAGAATTCTTGTGGTTTACGAAGTGTGAGTAAAAAAAGAGGGGTGCTCTATAGAAAGATTCCCATTTCAGTTGATTTTCTTCAGCGATTGACCAAAATAAAATTTTCAGAAATAATAAATTGCGTGAACTTAGATCAATCAAATAATGATATTTCTATCCACTGATTCGGATCGGAGAGGGCGGTTTTACTAGGTATATTATATGTAAAAAAGCGCTATGCTAAAAGTCAACTTGTTTTTCGACGCATAATTCTCGAATTCGATTGAATTTAAGATGAATGAAGAGTTGGTTTACGTTATGGAAGAAAGGCGTGTATAGGTGATTGATATTAAATATTGACTAGTTATATATGAACTAAAGAGATATTCAATTTGCCCTACTACTATAAATTTGATGGCTATTCCAATAGAAGTCTTTCCGTATCCTCTGGGACTGTGAGTTCAATGAATAAACAGATGAAATCAAGAAAAAAATCGAAGAATTCAAAGAATGGTTCGGAACAAAGAAATGGACGGACGAAAGTCGTACGGATTCGCAAAGACTTTGTCGATAGGAACTAAAAAAGAGATATCGAAGTAAAGTAGTTTTGATCCTTGAATAAGATTATTACTTCAATTTGAAGTTTGTAGTTACTTCGACTGGATGAATTGTAGCGATGTAATATTAAGTTATAATTCATCGGCTGACTGTATCATTAACCATTTTTTTTTGTATGAGGAACTTATCATGAATCCACTGATTTCTGCCGCTTCCGTTATTGCTGCTGGATTGGCTGTAGGGCTTGCTTCTATTGGACCTGGAGTTGGTCAAGGTACTGCTGCGGGCCAAGCTGTAGAAGGTATCGCGAGACAGCCTGAGGCGGAGGGAAAAATACGAGGTACTTTATTGCTTAGTCTAGCTTTTATGGAAGCTTTAACAATTTATGGCCTGGTTGTAGCATTAGCACTTTTATTTGCGAATCCTTTTGTTTAATCTTATAAATTCGAAAAAGCAATAACCCACGGGAAGGGCTGATTTGTGGATGAGGAATTAGCATACTCACTCGCTTTCATCCTTTCCGTTCGTAGTCTAAGGAACCCCCTTTTATATTTTTATTTTTTAGGAAGGGTTTAAATAAAGAAGGGGGTAATTCACCATTTCTAAATCGAATCTTTTTTGGCTCGATTTAGAAATAGTAAAATATATATATATATCAAATATATCAAAGGGGGGGCAGGACGATACAAAAAGAACTCTGTTCTTTTTTTTTTAGTCTATCTATAAGAGGAGATCATATGAAAAATGTAACCGATTCTTTCGTTTCTTTAGGACACTGGCCATCCGCCGGGAGTTTCGGGTTTAATACCGATATTTTAGCAACAAATCTAATAAATCTAAGTGTAGTGCTTGGGGTATTGGTTTTTTTTGGAAAGGGAGTGTGTGCGAGTTGTTTATTTCAAGAATAGGCTGGATCCAACCAGCTGTACTTTTTATGTTATAACTAGGGAAAAGTAGGTACATTATCTCACGAATGACTTCTGAATAAAAAAATCATATGCAAGAACCATAGCATTTCGTTATTCGTTGGTAAATCCGCTTTGATTCTCTATCAACCAAAAATGTGGGACCATTAACTATGGTTAAAGCTAAATCATTTGAAGTCCAGACGCAGCATGGTACTCTTTCTACCACAATATGAATATTAATATAGAGATGCTTTCAAAATGAATAATTTATCTATATAAGAACACTCATATGGATAAAATGATTTGAACCGCTTATTACAAAAATTGGGATTAAACCCCCTTTTATCCAATGATGAATCGACGACCTATGTATTGTGTATTAAAGGAAGAAAACCCTTTTGGATTTTTGGATAAAAAAAAAAGAAACAACTTTGTTGACAATTACATATTTTTGTTTGGTCAGAAGAGTCCTCCGACTTTTTTGGTTTTGGATTAGTGATTGGTTTTGATATTTTTATTTTGGAATCTGAAGAGAGTAGAGGATAGGCTCATTACATTCAAAAAAAGATATGGGAATTTATCATAAGTAATTGAGCGTGAGAGCCAAATGAATCGAAAGATTCATGTTTGGTTCGGGAAGGGATCGTGGAAGTTTTTAAATGAATGGAAAGAGAATCTACTTTCATTAAGTGATTTATTAGATAATCGAAAACAGAGGATCTTGAATACTATTCGAAATTCAGAAGAACTACGTGGGGGAGCCATTGAACAGCTGGAAAAGGCCCGGACACGCTTACGAAAAGTGGAAATGGAGGCAGATCAGTTTCGAGTCAATGGATACTCTGAGATAGAGCGAGAAAGAATTAATTTTATTAATTCCACTTCTAAGACTTTGAAACAACTAGAAAATTACAAAAACGAAACTATTCATTTTGAACAACAAAGGGTGATTAATCAAGTCCGACAACGGGTTTTCCAACAAGCCTTACAAGGGGCTCTAGGAACTCTGAGCAGTTGTTTGAACAACGAGTTACATTTACGTACTATACGTGCCAATATTGGCATGTTGGGGGCAAAAACCGATTAGTCCTTCGACTCTAGGTATTATTTTTTTTTTTAACTAAGTAAGAAAAACTCATGGTAACAATTCGAGCCGACGAAATTAGTAAGATTATCCGTGAGCGAATTGAGGAATATAATAGAGAAGTAAAAATTGTAAATACCGGTACCGTACTGCAAGT